CTCACAAAAAGGAATGATTTCTTTCAATTGACTATTCATCTATTGTATTTTCATGTAAATAGGGGGAAGAAAGTTCTATGGAAAAATGGTGGTTCAATTCGATGTTATCTAAAGGGGAGTTCGAATACAGGTGTGGGCTAAGTAAATCAATGGATAGTCTTGGTCCTATTAAAAATACCTGTGTAAGCCAGGGCCCGTTTAGAAATGAGAAAGGTAAAAGCATTCATAGTTGGAGTGATAGTGACAGTTCGAGTTACAGTAATGTTGATCATTTAGTTAGCGTCAGGGACATTCGGAATTTCATCTCTGATGACACCTTTTTTGTTAGGGATAATAATAGGGATAGTTATTCCATATATTTTGATATTGAAAATCAAATTTTAGAGATTAACAATGATCATTCTTTTCGGAGTGAACTAGAAAGTTCTTTTTATGATTTTCGTAATTATGGATCGAAAAGTGATGATCCCGATTATGATCCTTCCATCTATAATACTAAATATAGTTGGAAAAATCACATTACAAATTGCGTTGATTCTTATCTTCAGTCTCAAATCTGTATTGATAATCACATTTTAAGTAGTAATAACAATTACAGTGACAATTACATTTATAATTCCATTTGCGGTGAAAGTGGAAATAGTAGTGAAAGCGAAAGTTCCAATATAAAAACAAGTACGAATGGTATTGATTTAACTATAAGAAAAAGTTCTAATGATCCCGATGTAACTCAAAAATACAGGCATTTGTGGGTTCAATGTGAAAATTGTTATGGATTAAATTATAAGAAATTTTTGAAGTCAAAAATGAATATTTGTGAACAATGCGGATATTATTTGAAAATAAGTAGTTCAGATAGAATCGAACTTTCGGTTGATCCAGGTACTTGGGATCCGATGGATGACGACATGGTCTCTCTGGATCCCATTGAATTTCATTCAGAAGAGGAACCTTATAAAGATCGTATTGATTCTTATCAAAAAAAAACAGGATTAACAGAAGCTGTTCAAACAGGTACAGGTCAACTAAACGGGATTCCCATCGCAATTGGGGTTATGGATTTTCAGTTTATGGGGGGTAGTATGGGATCCGTAGTAGGCGAGAAAATTACCCGTTTGATCGAGTATGCTACCAAAAATTTTTTACCTCTTATTCTAGTGTGTGCTTCCGGAGGAGCACGCATGCAAGAAGGAAGTTTGAGCTTGATGCAAATGGCTAAAATTTCTTCCGCTTTATATGATTATCAATCAAATAAAAGGTTATTCTATGTACCAATTCTTACATCTCCTACTACTGGTGGAGTAACAGCTAGTTTTGGTATGTTGGGGGATATCATTATCGCCGAACCTAATGCCTATATTGCATTTGCGGGTAAAAGAGTAATTGAGCAAACATTGAATAAGACAGTACCTGAAGGTTCCCAAGCGGCTGAATATTTATTTCATAAGGGCTTATTCGATCCAATCGTACCACGTAACCTTTTAAAAGGTGTTTTGAGTGAGCTATTTCAGCTCCATGCCTTTTTTCCTTTGAATCAAAATTCAATCAAGTAGAGTCTCGAGTTAAACTTTTTTTGTGGCGAACAACTGGTTAGTTAGTTTATCAGAATCAAAATAAAACAAAACCCGAAAAATTCATTTTTCTTTAGTGACATAAGATTTAATTGTAGAAAGAATCATGCGGATAATTGGTTTTTTACCGATATTACTGATTAGTAATCAGTAAACCTCTATCAACAAAACAACATAAAAAGCGAATTCTTCCTTATAATTAGGAGTAGGAGGCAAGGCAAATAAAACGAATTTTATGCTCCCCTCTTGCATATGTATATAATTCAAATATAGAAATATAATTTAAATATAGAAAATCTAGAATCTCGCATCTTTCTATATCTCCCAGGAAGTCCCAGCTTTTCTAAGAATCGCTGCTCTTGGATCGGATTCTAACGAATCTTTCGGGAATTTTTAAGAGACTCTTTTTTTATTAAAAAAGAAATTAGACGAAGAAGATAAGAACAATATAAGAAGAAAAAAAATAAAAGAAGTAAGAATTAGAAAGAAAGTGGATTATCATACATACATCTATTTCATGTAGAAAGATGAATAAGTCCGTTTAATTAGTTCTACATTGCTTTCACTTATTATATATACTCACTTCGATATACTTAGTATACTTATATACGAATTAGAATATGAAGTATAATTATTATAAGATATCTTTATAACAATAACAGGTACAAATATTAAATCGAGGTACCCATTCTATGACAATTCTCAACAACTTTCCCTCCCTTTTTGTGCCTTTAGTGGGCCTAGTATTTCCGGCAATTGCAATGGCTTCTTTATTTCTTCATGTTCAAAAAAAAAAGATTTTTTAAATCCGATGTGTTCAAATCTCATCTAGTTTTTTTTTCAAGACTTAGCAAACACAACACGGATATCCATTTAGTAGAATATTGTATAACAATAACAGGTGGCTTTCTATGAACATAAACGAAAAAGCTCTTAGACATGCATAAACATAATATATGGGCAAATAAATTCTAGCAATTTTAAAAGATAGGTCGGGGCTGCGCCCATGTCTGAAATTAAAGTCAATCTATCCACGTAGCTATTGATAGGGAATCATATGAAGGGGATGTTTTTATTTTATTATATCTAACAAATTCGATGAATTACTGCTAAAAGTTCACATCAGAATACTACTAGTTGATGGGAGTTACTTCGAAAACAAAAAAAAAAAGTAAAGTGAAATTGATTTTAGCTATTCCCTCAATTCCAATAAAATGCAACTGGATCTAGTATGTATGAGTCGGCGATCAGAATATATATGGATAGAATTTATAGCAGGATCTCGCAAAACAAGTAATTTCTGCTGGGCCTTTATCCTTTTTTTAGGTTCATTAGGATTCTTATTGGTTGGAATTTCTAGTTATCTTGATAAGAATTTGATATCTTTATTTTCGTCTCAACAAATAAATTTTTTCCCACAAGGGATCGTAATGTCTTTCTATGGGATCGCGGGTCTCTTTATTAGTTCCTATTTGTGGTGCACAATTACATGGAATATAGGTAGCGGTTATGATCGATTTGATCGAAAAGAAGGAATAGTGTATATTTTTCGTTGGGGATTTCCGGGAAAAAGTCGCCGCGTCTTTCTACGATTCTTTATGAAAGATATTCAGTCCATCAGAATAGAAGTGAAAGAGGGTATTTATACCCATCGTGTCCTTTATATGGAAATCAGAGGCCTGGGAGCCATTCCCTTGACTCGTACTGATGAGAATTTGACTCCGCGAGAAATTGAGCAAAAGGCTGCGGAATTGGCCTATTTCTTGCGTGTACCAATTGAAGAAAAATGAACTGAAGAATAAATGCTTTCTCAAAAACCCCAAGAATCCTCCTTTTTCTATAGCATAACTTACTTTGCCTCCTGGGGCCAAAGCAAGGCAAACGTGGACGGAGCAGCCATAACATAAAACGAAACTGTTTTTGTCTGTCAATTTTTTTTTTCGAAATATTTGATATTTTCATTTTTAATAGACAGGAACTTCTTTCATTTCGAAATCCGAAAAATATTCTTTATTTGAATCTTTCGGGTATTCGTCAAAGGGGAGTAATTTCGTCGAATATTTGATCAATTGAGATATCTGGAAACAATCGATTTTTTTATTATTTCTTCATTTGAATTCGAATTCGAAGTGGGTTCTTCTTCTATATTCTGTATTTTTTCTATACTAGATTCAAGGACTAACCTCTGAATCCCAACTAAAAAAGGAGACTCGATTAATAATTAATAGGCGTGATACCTTATCTTATAATGGAACTCCGCTTGATAGAAATATTAGATCGCATAGAGTCAACGAATGAGGTGAGTTCATTACCAATTCACAGATGAAAAAATGACAAAAAAGAACGTATCCATTCCCCTTCGATATCTTTCATCTATAGTATTTGTAGTCTTTTTGCCCAGGTGGATCTCTCTCTCATTTAATAAAAGTCTAGAATCTTGGGTTACTAATTGGTGGAATACTAGGCAATCCGAAACTTTTTTGAATGATATTCAAGAAAAGAGTATTCTAGAAAAATTCATAGAATTAGAGGAGCGGTTCCTCTTGGACGAAATGATAAAGGAATTCCCGGAAAGACATCTACAAAAATTTCGGATGGCGCTCCACAAAGAAACAATCCAATTGATCAAGATACACGACGAGGAGCATATCCATACAATTTTGAACTTCTCCACAAATATAATCTGTTTCGTTATTCTAAGTGCGTATTCTATTCTGAGTAATGAAGAACTTGTTATTTTTAATTCTTGGGTTCAAGAATTTCTATATAATTTAAGCGACACAATAAAAGCCTTTTCTATTCTTTTAGTAACCGATTTATGTATCGGATTCCATTCACCCCACGGTTGGGAACTAATGATTGGCTATATCTACAACGATTTTGGATTGGCTCATAATGATCAAATGATATCTGGTCTTGTTTCCACGTTTCCAGTCATTCTAGATACAATTTTTAAATATTGGATTTTCCGTTATTTAAATCGTGTATCTCCGTCACTTGTAGTGATTTATCATTCAATGAATGACTGAAAAAGATTCCCCGATCCAATTATAATGTTTCTGACTTTTTACATAAGCAAAGCATTCAAGGTTGTACTTACCTTACTCTTTCTACCCATCCGGAGGATTCCTCCTATATTACAACAAAATAATTTCAGTAAATAGTAAATAGCAGAATTGTGGATAGGGACCTATACTAGCGACCTACCCAAATTTATTGTAGAAATTTTCGGGATCAACGATCGGACCATGCAAATTAGAAATACCTTTTCTTCGATAAAGGAACAAATTACTCGATTCATTTCCGTATCACTTATGATATATATAATAACTCGGGCATCCATTTCAAATGCATATCCCATTTTTGCGCAGCAGGGTTTTGAAAATCCGCGAGAAGCAACTGGTCGTATTGTATGCGCCAATTGCCATT